AGCAATTGAGGCGAATCTAGCTCTCAGACGAGCTAGGACACGAGTCGAGGCTATCAATGCTATTTCGTACTAGCCGTTGCATCATAATAATCAAAAGAAGTTCTGTTTATACACCATATTTGGATTACTCCAATTGGATACAATCAATTGGAATCTGATGCAACGAACAAAAAAAAACAAATCTGAGTAGTGGGAGGATAATAGGGAAAAGATACAAAATCCATAAAAAAAAAGAAAAGAGGGTGGGTAGAAAAACTTATTAGATACCGGAGTCAATGGTATCTAATAAGTTCTACCTACTATTGGATTTGAACCAATGACTCCCGCCGTATGAAAGCAATACTCTAACCACTGGGTTAAGTAGGTTATTTATCATCACAAAGAAAAAAAAAATGGGACCCATCACATCGGGAATTATAGATAGAATATGACTTCTAAGCAATACCAATCCTTGGCAGGAAACGTATCAGAGAGCTATCATGTGGGATTATGGGATTATGGAATATCTATCTTGACAAGAAATTATCTAGATGTTAAGATGTCTATGACAAGGGCTATAGCTCAGTTAGGTAGAGCACCTCGTTTACACGCGCGCCAATGCTTTTTCAGGGGAGTCCATCATTCAATCAACAGAATTGATCTTATTGAGAAATCGATGTCTTACTCCATGGATTCGAGGGAACAACAGCCTGACAAATATTTTGTTCGGTCCGATTCGGGTGCCAATTCAGGTGCCAAATAGAACCCAGCATTGATTTGATAATTGATAAGGTGAATATCCAGTCCATTCAATGCTAGGCATAATGAATATGAGTATAAGGACCTCAAAATAACCTCTTTTCGTCCTATGAACTTTAAGGTGTATGAAGTATCATATTTGACTCTTGGAGCGGAGCGATAGAGACTCCATTTAACGTCAGGTTGATCTAGGCCGGAGGCAGACCTACGTCAAGGTAACCCTTCTTTGAAACACTTTGGTATTGCTCCTGAATCAGAATACAAATAATGAATCAGAGCACATGGAGCCATCTCGTTATCTTCCTGTCAAGAAAAAATATGGTGAACGAGCTGATCTTTCTATCAGTTAATGAAAGAGCCCAATGCAAAAAAAATGCATGTTGGGTCTTTGAAACAGTTCGAATCATTTCGACAATAATCAGTTTGATCTGTTTTACCGAGAAGGTCTACGGTTCGAGTCCGTATAGCCCTACACTTTTTTGTATAGTTTTCATTTCCTAATTAATGCTTGCTTGTGGCTGGCCGGTTGATTGGTCCATAGAAATGGAATCATTCCCACATGCTCACGGAGATCGATCCCTCGGGGCATGAAAATGAAAACAAGAATTTATTCCAATGGATCCAATCGGATCATTTTCAAATCTCGGATAAACAAAGCCATTCTTCTTCATTAATCTTCGTGTGTGAATGACATACGACTTTTTCCTCTTTTCTTGTCCATGATCAAAGATTTAGTGATACACCTTTGCTTTGGTATACCCAAGTCAATTTATGAAGTCAAAATCATAACATGAGCCTGGCTAAAAACTCCAACCTGACCCAACCAAATCAAATCGAATAGTAAGTCACATGGATCTAGTACCTATTCTTGTTCTTGTATTTGTAAGCCGGAGTTTCAAAAACGAAGTTGGCAAGTTTCATTGTAAAATAGGCTTTTCTTCGTATAACCGGCCTGGCAAAACAAGTAGTTATTTTTCTGTTTCTGTACAATACTTATTTTTTTGTATTCCAATTTACTCCAATCCAATTGCTCATCATTCCAATTCTACCGATGCAGACTTTATGCAAGAAGATTAGGGGCCATTTGAACTTGGATGAGTTAGGAATCCCCCAACTCATCACTTTTTGGTGGAACAACAACCCCAGTTTCAGAGATAATGACTTGGTCCTAATCAATGTTTGCGCCCTCTTCTATTTTTATTTTTATGAGTGGGTCTGTCGAATCGTTCGACAACGCGTGATTCCATTCCATTAGAAGTATCTTCTGTAGATCATTTATAATTCATCCGACTCTACCACTGCACTATGCTCCATTGTGTAGGTTTGTTTCAAAAGAAGCCTTTTTATTGTCACGAAGCCTAACCGTTGGTCTTACTAGATATTATTACATTAACAAGTATTTCGAGTCATTCCAAATCAAGATCTTTAGTCCTAGAAATTGGTCCGAAATGGAATGCTCTTTCAAGACTTCGAACTCGAATTAAATAATTCGATTGTTTCTGGGGGGTAAGGTCGGGGTAGTACAGGTCCAAAGTCTCTAATTTGGGTATAGGAACTTATATATAAGGGTTCCTCAGAATTCAACGGATTGAATAAAATCAATTAAGTATAAATCTGGGACAAGGAGAGAGAATCTAATTGGTCGATGCATTCTGTTTCTGTATCCGTATCGAATCAATAGAAGCAATGATCCTCTATCCAGATCTTAATGAAAAGAATACACGAACGCCAACCGAGTAGAATATACCATAACGAGATGGAA